GTAGGTTAATGTTTTATGGGATCTAATAATAATTGGGCCTGTGCTATTCTTAAATATGTGGATAAAGTTTGATTCTAGCTTTAAGATTAGCTTATTCATTGATCTATATGGTTAATTATTAAATTGGTTTTGTTGTTCCAGTAGTAAAAATTAAATTTATAAAAGATTTTGATTTAGAAATTGAATATTAAAGTAGATTAATATTTGTGCCAGCATTCGCGGTTACACAATTTACTTAAGTTAATTTCGTTGGTTTTTAATTTAATTTTTAGTGTGGTTTAAGTATAAAATTATTTAGGTGGAATTTATAATTTATTGTAAAGTCTAGCTTAATTTAATTGAGATATTTCTATAAATAAACTAGGATTAGATACCCTATTATTTTAAATGTAAAATTTATTTAGAATGGTAATAGTTATGATCTTTAAAGCTCAAAGAATTTGGCGGTAAGATATCTATTTAGAGGAATCTGTGTATTAATTGATATTCCACAATAATTCACACCTTTTAATTTTATTTGTATACCGCTATATTATAGGGAATGTTATTGAAGTAAACTTTCTTTAATTAATTTAATTTTATATTAGGTCAAGGTGCAGTTTTTTAAAGGTTTACATGGATTACTTTTGTTTTAAGTATTAGGATTTTGATCTTAAAGATTAATATGAATTAGGATTTAACAGTAAGTTTGAATTAATTTATTTAACTGAATTTTGCTATGTTTTATGTACATATCGCCCGTCACTCCCAATTAAGTTAGGATAAGTCGTAACAAAGTAATCTTACCGGAAGGTGAGGTTAGAATAAACAAACAAACTATAGCTTATTTTTAAAGCTTTTTAGTTACATTAAAAATAAAACTTTTTGTTTAGTTTGAAGTTATTGTGGGAAAATTATTTAATTTTAATTTATATTTCATAATTTTTTTATTATTAGTATTTTAGAAATTATCATTGAGTTTTGAGCTGTAAAGGATTGCTTACAGTTACTTAGAGAATTATAGTACAAATAGTACCTTTTGTATCAGGGTAAATTAATTAATTTAATTATTTTATTTTCCCGAATTTGAATGATCAAATTTGGTATTATATATTTGTGTCAAAAAATTTTGTAATACTTTATTAGTAATTAAATGTTAGTCGTTTTCTATTTATCTGGTTATTAGGGAAATTAAATTTAATTTTACACTTTAGTTACATAAATTGATTTAAAAGATTATTGAAAGTGTTAATTTATTAGGGATAATCTTAGTAAATATAAAGTATTACATAGATTAACTATTATTTTTTTACTTTTAAATTTTGTATTAAGTTTGTATTAAATTGGTTATATTGGTTATTATTTTTTTGTGTATATTTTTATACTTAATTTTTTAGTTTAATTTTTATTCTTGTTTAACAATGATTTAATTAGTATAACAAATTGGTTGAGGTTAATGAATTCGACAAATACTATTTCCAACTGTTTATCAAAAACATTTCTTTTTGTTTTTATGGAAAGTATCTTCTGCCCTATGGTTTAAACTTCTAAATGGCTGCAGTATTTTGACTGTGCAAAGGTAGCATAGTAATTAGTTTTTTAATTGGAAGCTTGTATGAATGGATGTATGAGAATTATATTTTATTTTTTTAAGATGTTAAAATTTAAATTTAAAGTTAAAATGCTTTATTGATTTATTGGGACGATAAGACCCTATAGAACTTTATATAATTTTATATTATTAACTTTTATTGGAATATTTTTTAATGTAAAGTTTATATTTTGCTGGGGTGGCAGCTAAATAATTAACTTTAGTTTTTATATTCATTTGTGTATGTTATTTTAGATCCTAAAAAGGAAAATAAGATTAAGTTACCTTAGGGATAACAGCGTAATTTCAATGGGGAGTTCATATCTATATTGTATTTTGCGACCTCGATGTTGAATTAAGATAATTTTAAGAAGCAGCCTTCTTATAAATAAGTCTGTTCGACTTTTAAATTCTTACATGATTTGAGTTCAAACCGGCGTAAGCCAGGTTGGTTTCTATCTGATAAAATATTTATTTTTACTCAGTACGAAAGGACCAGTATAAATTACCCAAGCAGGTAAATTTTTTTTTAATCAAATGGTTTGGCAGATTAGTGCACTAAATTTAGAATTTGGTTAAGTATATTTAATTATACATTCATTAATTGATTTTTTTTTAATTTATTTAATTTTAATTATTTTTGTTTTAGTATCTGTAGGGTTTTTTACTTTATTGGAGCGCAAGGTTTTAGGTTATGTGCAATTACGCAAGGGTCCTAACAGGGTTGGTTATTTAGGTATTTTACAACCTTTTAGAGATGGAATGAAGTTGTTTATAAAGGAGCAAGTTTACCCTATAAATTCTAACTATTTAATTTATATAGTCTGCCCCTTTTTCAGTCTTGTTCAATCCTTGTTTATATGAGTATTATTTCCTATATATATTAATAGACTTGAGTTTAATTTAGGTGTAATATTTTTTTTATGTTGTTCTAGTTTAAGTGTTTATAGTCTAATAGTTTGCGGTTGATCTTCTAATAGAGTTTATTCTATATTAGGTTGTATTCGTAGAGTATCACAAGCCATCTCCTATGAAGTAAGCCTCTCCCTCATCTTATTATGTTATTTTTTACTAGTTGACAGATATAATTTTATTAGTTTTTTTTACGGGCAATTTTCTATTTGATTTATTATAATTTCCACCCCCTTATTTATGTGTTGGCTTTCTTGTTGTATAGCTGAAAGCAATCGAACTCCGTTTGACTTTTCTGAGGGTGAAAGCGAATTAGTCTCAGGATTTAATGTGGAGTACGGTTCGGGGGGTTTCGCTTTATTATTTATTTCAGAGTATTCGAGAATTATTTTTATTTGTTTAATTAGTTGTGTTATTTTTTTAGGTTGTAATTTTAATAATTTAAGATTTTATTTTAAGTTAATTATTTTATGTTTTATGTTTCTATGAGTCCGAGGAACCCTCCCCCGTTACCGTTATGATAAACTTATGTATTTAGCGTGAAAGTGTTATTTACCTATCACTTTAAACTATATTTTATTATTTATTTTATTAAGGACTCTATGCTTTTATCATTTTTTTTTGTAAAGTTAATAAATTTCTCTTTCCTATATTTTCAAAATATGAGCTTTATATATAAGCTAAATAACTTTATTTAATTAATTTTTCTCACAGTTTGCTGATTATAGGGTCGTAGATAAAGTATGAGAAGTATAAGATAGTCAGAATCATGCCCGTTTCTGTGTATGGAGTCTCGACCGGCCGAGCACCAATTCATGTTAGCAGAAATACTGTAGTGATAAATATTCAGAACGAAACTTGGTTGATTGTATAGAATTGAAGCCCCTTAAATTTAGACTTCATTGAAAATGGTAGAATTGCTAAAATAAGAATTGACAGGAATAGGGCTAGTACACCCCCTAATTTATTAGGAATGGATCGTAAAATGGCATAAGCGAATAAAAAGTATCATTCAGGTTGAATGTGGATTGGTGTAACTATAGGGTTAGCTGGGGTGAAGTTATCAGGGTCAGATAGCATGTAAGGTTCTGATAGCGTAAGTATTAATAAAGCGGTAATTGTAATTGAAAATCCCATTAAATCTTTAATTGAAAAGAATGGGTGGAAGGGAATCTTATCTAGTTCAGAGTTAACCCCTATTGGGTTACTAGAACCTGTTAAATGGAGGAAAAACAAATGGATTACAGTTAATATCACAATTATGAATGGTAGTATAAAGTGTAGTCTAAAGAATCGGGATAGAGTTGCATTGTCAACACTAAATCCCCCCCAAATTCAATTCACTAATATTGTTCCAATGTAGGGAAAAGCTGAGAGCAGGTTAGTGATTACTGTTGCCCCCCAGAAAGATATCTGCCCCCACGGTAGTACGTAACCTAGGAAAGCTGTTGCTATAGTTGCCAATAGAATGACAATACCTATGTTTCACGTTTTATTTAAATGGTAAGACCCATAGTAAATTCCACGACCAATGTGGAGGTATAAACAAATGAAAAATATTGAAGCACCGTTGGAGTGAATATTTCGCATAAGTCAACCGTAGTTTACATCCCGTATAATATGACTTAAACTGATGAATGCCTCTTGGATACTTGCATTATAGTGTATTGATAATAAAATTCCTGTAATTAATTGAATTATTAGACATACTCCTAAAATAGATCCAAAGTTTCATCAAGCTGATAGGTTAAGTGGGGCAGGTAAATCAATAAGTGCATTATTAATAATTGATAATATTTTATCTCTTTTTCGCAGAGGCTTGTTCATAGTATTTTCTTATTTAGATCGTAGGGGGCCCTTAAAGATTTTGATAATTTTAGTCACTACAATCATCGATATGAGTAAGTATATAAATATGAAAATAGTAATAATAAAAGTTTTTTTATTATAGATTTTAGTTATTGAAATTCCATCAATTAATATGCATGATGATAAACTCTCATCTATTATTGTTTCAACTATTACACCTTCTATTGGTATTGTTATAGCAATAATTGGAATTATTGTTAATAGGATGTTTGTTGAAAATTTCTCATTAGAGGCAATTCTACTTATATATATAAATAGAATGAGCAACCCTCCAATAAATATTAGAAATATAATTATAGGAATTCATGCTGTTGTTAAAATATGTGCTATCAAAATTGTTGAGGTTGATGTGAGAACTAATAATATAATACCTATGGATATAGGGGTTTTTAGTACTAAAGTATAAGATGAAAAAATAATTATAAATTTTATCAGTAAAATTTTTATATCAACTAGTAGTTTATTAGAAGAATATTAATTTTGGGTATTAAAGGTATAGAATATTTCTATTTTGTTGAAGTTTTAAAGGGGGTTCCCTAATTTTAGCTTACAAGACTAATATTTTATTTAAATTATTAAAACTTATTAAAATTTTGTTTATATACATGTATATTATATCTATTTTTTCTCTTTTATTGGTTCGTAAACATATTTTTCTCTGTTTATTAAGATTGGAGTATGTTGTCTTATCTTTATTAATAATGTATAGATATTATTATATCTATACTAGTAGCTTTTACATGCTTATCATTATAATGGTTTTCTTTGTTTGTGAGGGTGTTTTAGGTCTAAGTGTGTTAGTAAGATTAATTCGCTGTCACGGAAATGATTTTATCATGACTTTGAGAATATGATAAGGGTTTATTTGTATATAATTTTAATGACCCCTTTATGCCTAACATCCCCTATAGCAGTAATACAGCTGTCTTACTTGCTTATTATGTTAATAATAATTTATATAATTAATTGCTTAGATTTTTTTGGGTGTATTTCATATAACTTAGGTTTAGATATTTATTCTTATTGTTTAATTTGCTTATCATTTATAATTGGTTCTTTAATATTTATTTCTATAGTTAACTGCTATAGAGGCCGGATATTTAACTTTTTAAATTTTCTGTTAACAATTTCTCTGTTAATTAACTTCTCCTCTCTAAATTTCTTGTATATATACATTTCTTTTGAGTTTGTATTGGTTCCGTTATTGGCTTTGATTTTAGGGTGAGGTTACCAACCTGAGCGTTTGATGTCAGGGATATATTTATTTTTTTATACAGCTTTTGCTTCATTACCATTATTAGTATTAATTATATATATAGGTTCAACTTTTAGTTCCTTATTTTTTGACTATTTAATTTTAGAGTCCAAGTCGTTTGTGATTCATTTGATTCTAGTGATTGTTTTTATAGTAAAGTTTCCACTATACTTAGTTCATTATTGACTACCCAAAGCCCACGTCCAAGCCCCTGTTAGAGGTTCAATGATTTTGGCGGGGTTGATGCTTAAAATTGGAGGGTACGGTCTAATTCGTGTTATGATAATTTATGAATATTTGTTTATTCAATATTCATATATTTGGTTTACATTTTCTATTGTGGGTTCCTTTTTAGTAGGGTTAATTTGTTTGGTTCAGGGTGATATAAAATGCTTAATCGCCTATTCCTCCATCTCTCATATGGGAATAGTTATCATAGGACTAGTTACTATGGGGATGGGTGGATTTTTCGGTTCTTATTTATTGATACTAGGTCATGGGTTTTGTTCCTCAGGCTTATTTTATATAGCCAATATTCTATATACTCGCACTCTTAGACGAAGATTTTATTTAAATAAGGGCTTAATAATTTATATTCCTAGAGGCTCTTTAATTTGATTTATATTATGTGTATTTAATATAAGATGCCCCCCCAGCCTAAATTTTATTAGAGAATTTATAATTTTAATTAGTATTATATCTTTTTGATCTTACTCTTTTTATTGGTTTGTTTTAATTTCATTTATATGTGCCTGTTTCAGTTACTATTTGTATAGATATAGATTCCATGGTATTTACCACAGTATATATAGATTTTCTAGAATTACTGTTATGGAGTATTTATGTGTAGCTATTCACTTAATTCCTTTAATTCTCATTCCTACTTTTATAATAAGTCTTCTGTAAATAATTTAAGTAGTTTACATACAAAATATAGGTTTGTGGTTCCTAAGAAGTTTATTTGACCTTAGATTTTGTTAATATTAAATTTATATTATATTTGATCTTTACTTTTATTTTTAATATCATCCTTATTTTTAGGTTTATGTTTAAATTTTATATTATTAGATTATAGATTAATAGTTGAGTGAGTTATCCTCTCTTTTAATTCAGTATCAATGAGATATTTTATTTATCTTGATTGGATTTCCATAGGGTTTAGTTTTGTAGTTTTCTTTATTTCCTCCATAGTAGTTTTGTACAGAGGTGTTTATATAGGTACTTACAATTATAGTTCTGTTCGTTTTTTATTATTAGTTTTAATATTTGTCACTAGAATATTGTTAATAATTGTTAGTCCTAGACTTGTAAGAATCATATTAGGTTGGGACGGGTTAGGTTTGGTTTCCTACTGCCTTGTCATTTACTACAGATCTTTAAAAAGATATTTGGCTGGAATGATTACTTGTTTAATTAATCGTTTAGGTGATATTGGCTTGTTAATCTCTATTAGCTGACTATTTGGTTATGGGAGATGAAATTTCATATTCTATCTAGATTATTACAGAGATTTCATTTTTTATTTAATTATTATTTCATCTTTTACCAAAAGTGCTCAAATTCCATTTTCTAGATGACTCCCCGCAGCCATAGCTGCCCCTACACCCGTGTCCGCATTAGTACACTCATCAACTTTGGTCACAGCTGGGGTTTACTTGTTAATTCGTTTTTATAATTATTTTATATTTACAAACTATTTTTTTATATTTGTAGGTATTATAACCATAATTTTATCTTCTTTATGTGCTAATTATGAATTTGACTTGAAAAGGATTATTGCCCTATCTACACTTAGTCAGCTAGGGTTGATAATAAGATGCTTATTTATAGGATTGGTTGATTTATCTATATTTCATTTACTCTCACACGCCATATTTAAATCCCTATTATTTTTATGCTCAGGTATTATTATTCATTTAATAGGGGGTAGACAGGATATCCGTATAATGGGCTCCATTTGTGTGAACCTCCCCCTTACATGTAGATGTTTTAATGTGGCTAACATAGCATTATGTGGGTTTCCATTTCTTAGTGGGTTTTACTCTAAGGATTTTATTATCGAAATGGGTGTATTTAATGGACTAAATATACTTTATTTAATTATGTTCTACTTAAGTTTAGGTTTAACGTCCCTCTACAGAATCCGACTTATTTATTATACTTTACTAGCTGGGTACAGCTATAATAGATTAATTAATAGAGGTTTGGGGGGTACTATTTATCATATGAAGTATAGTCTTATTTTATTATCATTTTTTTCTGTTACTTTTGGTTGTACATTTATTTGGTTGACTAATTTGGACTTAGGATTTTTAATTTTACCCCTCACTGTTAAAATCTTAAGCTTGGCAATAGTCTCATTGGGGGTGTATTTAGGGTATGAGTTGAGTTTTATTATTTCTTATTTAATACCTAATAAGTATTACTTTTTAAATGGGTCTATATGATTTATATATAGATATTCCTATGGGTTTTTTAAGGCTAATTATATGTATGGGTTAAGTGTATTCAATGCTATATATTGAGGGGAATATTATGGTGGAGCTGGGATCTCCTTTTATTTAAGTAAGGTTTCTAATTTAATACAGTTTATATTTTTAGGCTCTTTGAAGGGGTTTTGTTTAATATTAATCGTTTGATTATTTTTTCTCATTTGTTTATATAGCTTATTTTATTAGAGTATATCAGTGAAGTTGATAGGGAAATTTTGTATTTGTAAATATTTACAGACTAATGGTAAAGTCATTTTTTTAATGAAAATAAAATGTTTTATTAAACTATATAAAATAGAGGGAAAACGGAGTTTAACCGCTTTAATACTTAGTTAGCAGCTAGCATTATTCTTAACCCCCTTTAATCGGATTAAAATCATTTTCCTTATTAACATTAAGGTGCCTCTCCCCTTTGGCTTCAATTAAAACATGAAGGTTTTATCAACCTTAAATTTTAGGTCGAAACTAAGTGTAATTTTACTTCTATGTTAAAGATTAACCTCTTAGGTACCTTCTGATTGCAATTCAAATATTATAATTAAATATAATCCCAATACTTTTATTCTGTTCACTTAATTATTCCATTATTTCATTCATGGAATAATCCTAGTAATAGAATTGTAATAAATAATGATGTTGTAATAATTCACGTTTTTATTAATGTGGTTTTTACAGTTAAAATTATAGGTAATACTATAATGATTTCAATATCAAATACCAAAAAAAGCACTGCAATAAGGAAAAAATGTATTGAAAATGGTAATCGGGTGTAAGATACTGGGTTAAACCCACATTCAAATGGAGTTGCTTTCTGATTGTCAATGATAGATTTTTTTCTAATAAAAGTGATGAGTCTTAGTAATACTAACATAAGCAATATAATTAACAATAATCTACATGTTATTAAGTTTATTATTCAATTAATTTTCTTATCCCCTAAGTTGGAAGCTTAATATACTTCATATACTAATTGAATAAGTTTACATTATGAGTTTTAACCACCCCATCAATACACAGAGGTATATAAGAATAATCACACTACGTCCACAAAGTGTCAATATCATGCCGATGCTTCAAACCCTACGTGATGTTTTTTAGATATGTGGAGTTTTATAACACGTATAGTAGACACAGTAATGAAAATAGTACCAACAATCACATGGATTCCATGGAATCCCGTGCTCATGAAGAATGTGGATCCATATACTGAGTCAGCTATTGAAAATGGTGCTTCGAGGTATTCAATTCCCTGAAGTATAGTAAAGTAAATTCCCATTAAAATTGTAAGAATTAGTCTTTGTTTGGCTTGAGAGAAATTATTGTTGATGATTGCGTTATGAGCTCAAGTAATGGAAATTCCTGATGATAATAAAATTAGAGTATTAAGTAATGGAATTCTCAACGGGTTAAACGACTTGATTCCCACCGGAGGTCATTGTATCCCCACTTCAATTCTAGGTGATAATCTTCTATGGAAGAATGCCCAAAAAAATGACGAAAAGAACAATACTTCTGACGCAATGAAAAGTATTATCCCTCATTTCATTCTTTTGATAACTTTTTTAGTGTGGAGTCCCTGGAATGTAGATTCTCGTACTACATCTCGTCATCATTGAATTATAGTCATAATAATAATTAAAGTTCCTAAGTTTATTAGTAAAATTTGATTACTATGGAATCATATCACTGTCCCTGACGCTGTAGTCATAATTCCCATTGACGCCGTTAAAGGTCAAGGTCTGTTTTCTACTAAATGAAATGGGTGATTTTTCATTTAAATTTCTCTTGAATATAATGTTGAAAGGGTTATGAAAACATACGACTGAATAAATGCAACAGCCAACTCAAAGATCATTAGTCCCATAAATAGTCACATCATAATTAATATTAGAGGGAAGTTTGAAATCAAGTTATTTCCCAACAAGGATATTAATAGATGACCCGCAATTATGTTAGCAGTTAATCGAACTGCTAGAGATCCAGGTCGAATTAGATTTCTGATTGATTCAATTATTACTATGAAAGGTATCAGAGGTGCTGGAGTTCCTATTGGGACTAGGTGAGTAAATATATTGTTTGTTGAGTTTAATCACCCGTACATTATTAGTGAGATTCATATTGTTAGTGCAATTGATAGTGATATTGATAAGTGGGCTGATGACGTAAATACATATGGCATTAGACCTATAACGTTAATTGTAAGTATGTAAGAAAATATTCTTACCATTAGGATGGAGGGCTTTCTTGTTTTAATATGTATAACGATTTCCCTTATAATTTTTATATAAACATTTAATAGAATTGATAATAATTTTCTAGGTGTTTTCCAGAAGGGGGTGGGTATTAATATAAATAGGGTTAATCTAAGTCAGTTTAGGGAGAATAATCCCGTTGAGGGGTCAAACACTGAAAATAGGTTTAGTATCATTTTCACTTGAGATCTTTAGGGTTTTTATTTATATATAAGTTAATTTTTTTAATTGACATGAAATAATTAATTATTATTATTATTAATAGTATGAATGATGTTGTTAATAAAATTGAAGTTCACCATATAGGGGCTATTTGTGGAATAGAGGATCACTTCTCTAAGGTATTTCTAGTTTGACATTCTAGTGTTTTATGGTAATTAAACTAGATACTCTTCCATTAAGAGTATTCGCTTGTTACTATAATTTGGTTTAAGAGACCAATACTTGCATTTAAGTGACTTAATGAAGATAGGTTTTTAATTCATCTTATAAATGACTTTATATTAACAGATTCAATTATAATTGGTATAAATCTATGATTAGCGCCGCAAATTTCTCTACATTGACCGTAATACACACCAGGTCGGGATATAATGATTCTACCCTGGTTGATACGTCCAGGGGTTCCATCAACTTTAATTCCCAATGCAGGAATTGTTCAAGAGTGAATAACATCTATTGAGGTAACTAGAATTCGCGTTTTTGTATTAAATGGGAGTACAATTCGGTTGTCAACCTCTAAAAGTCGATATTCATTATCATTTAATCTTTTAGTGTTTTTCATGTAGGAGTCAAATTCAACGTTCTTGAAGTCTGATAGTTCATATCTCCAGTATCATTGATGTCCAATAGCTTTCATGGAAATTAATGGTTTATTAATTTCTTCTAATAGGTACAAGATTTTTAAAGACGGTAATGCAATAGTGATTAATATGACTGCGGGTATAATTGTTCAGATAAGTTCAATTATCTGTCTTTCTAGTATGTTTCGGTTAATTAGCTTATTGGTTAGGAGGGAGGAAATTATATACAGAACTCCTGTTGTAACTATAATTAAGATTATTATAGTGTGGTCATGAAAAATAATTAACTGTTCTATAATTGGGGTTGCAGGGTCTTGGAATCTAATTATATTTCATAGTGCAATTGTCAGAGAAATAAAATTATTTATATACGAATTTTAAGTCCATCGCACTATTCTGCCACACTGATTAGCAGTTAGAAGATTGACTAGTTACTACTAGACGATATTAGTGGGAGTTCTGTGTAAGAGTGTTCTTGAGGTGGTGTCAATTGTAACCACTCAATTGCCGAATTTCTATAGAAAGTTAATATTGTAACTCGTTTAACTAGCAATCTCTCTCATAAGATAAAGATTAAGATTATAATTCTAATTAATGAGATCATTCTCCCGATAGACGAAACTATATTTCAATTTGTGTAAGTGTCTGGGTAATCTGAGTACCGACGAGGGAGTCCTCTTAACCCTAAAAAGTGCTGGGGGAAGAATGTAGTGTTAACACCCACAAATATGCATATGAATTGGATTTTTAATCATTTAGGGTTTATTGTTAGTCCTGTGAATAGGGGAAACCAATGGATGAAACCTGCCATAATAGCGAACACCGCCCCCATAGATAAAACGTAGTGGAAGTGAGCTACTACGTAATATGTGTCATGTAGGATTACATCGATAGATGAATTGGATAAAATAATACCTGTTAATCCCCCAATAGTAAATAGGAATACAAACCCAGTAGATCAAAGCATAGAAATTGATATCTTAGAAGATCTCCCATGCATTGTAGCTAATCATCTAAAGATTTTAATTCCAGTGGGAACAGCAATAATTATTGTAGCTGATGTAAAGTAGGCTCGTGTATCAACATCTATTCCTACTGTAAATATGTGGTGTGCTCACACAACAAATCCTAAGATACCAATGGATAATATGGCGTATACCATCCCGATATAACCGAAAGACTCTGTCCTCCCTCTCTCTTGAGTGATAATATGAGAAATTAAGCCGAATCCTGGTAAAATCAGAATATACACTTCAGGGTGGCCAAAGAATCAGAATAAATGTTGGTAAAGGATTGGATCCCCACCACCAGCAGGGTCAAAGAATGTTGTATTAATGTTTCGATCTGTTAGTAGTATCGTAATTGCACCCGCCAATACTGGAAGGGAGAGGAGTAAAAGTACTGCTGTAATTACAACTGATCAGACGAATAACGGTGTCCGGTCCATAGTCATCCCAGCCGGTCGTATGTTTATTACTGTTGTGATAAAATTGACAGCCCCTAAGATTGAGGAAACACCCGCTAGGTGGAGGGAGAAAATAGATATGTCTACTCTCGGGCCAGCATGGGCAATATTTCTTGATAGGGGCGGGTATACTGTTCAACCTGTCCCAACTCCTATTTCCACTAATGAGCTTGATAGTAACAGGGAGAGAGAGGGGGGTAATAGTCAAAAGCTTATATTGTTTAAGCGGGGAAATGCTATATCAGGTGCTCCGATTATAAGTGGTAACAATCAGTTTCCAAAACCACCAATTATAATTGGTATTACTATGAAAAAAATTATGATGAATGCGTGTGAAGTGACAATAACATTATAGGCTTGATCATTGTTGATGAAAGATCCTGGTTGGGCAAGTTCAATTCGAATAATTATTCTCAGTATTATTCCCACTATTCCAGATCAGATACCGAATATGAAGTACATTGTTCCAATATCCTTATGATTTGTAGAGTATAATCACTTTTTCATGACCTTAATAAAACACATATTAAGATGTCTGATAAAAGTGGTAAACTGTAAATTTACTTATGAGTGGTAAAAATTCAAGCTCTCTTAATAATAGTCTTATAGTTTAATAAAAACTTTAAATTGCAAATTTAAAAATGTTCAATATCTTCTAAGACTTACCTAGTCCAGTCAGATATTTATAACTTTGAAGGCTACAAGTTTGAAAATTAACTTAAAGTCTTTCTATAAGTTAATTATTCTTGAGCATAGGATTGGTGTTGTTAAAATATTTAATGTAAATAAGAATTGATTTAAAGGATTTGTTAACAGTATTCATTTTTTGAATGAGTTGAATGTTAACATTGATGTAAATGTTAACCGTATATAAAATAACAGTACCAATATAGATGTAATTACTAAAATTAGTAGGGTGAGTGTTTGATTTTCGTTAATAGCTTTTTGTATTACTATTATTTTTATAAAAAATCCCATTAAAGGGGGAAACCCTGCTATTGATAACATATTAAGTCAAAATGTCATTCTAATTCAATTACTAAAATTGTTAGAAATTATTTGGTTGATATAATTGATTTTCATAGCTTTAATTCTGTTTGCCAACAAAATCATTATTAGTGAGTAAATAATCAAAAACATTGTTGTTTCAATGATTCTTGTTAAAAGAATTATTATTAATCTCATATTGTAAACAGAGGAATAGCCTAACGTTTTTCGTATGGACGATTGATTAAGGCACGCTACGGATCTGATAATTATACCTAACAAAATTGGAATTGTTAGGAATTTAGTATTAATCTGGTGTATAACAATTATTGGTGGTAGTTTCATAATTGTTAACAAGGTAATTAAAGGGAAAATTCTTAAAGGTTCAATAATTATAAGTACTCAGTTATGAAAAGGTGCTGAGCCTAATTTAATTAATATAGATGTTGTTAGGATAACTTCATTCAGTTCTGTTATTATACTATCCCCAACTAGTATAATTGCGATTCTGAATAGAAATATAGTAGAAGCAATTCTTTGTACAATAAAATATTTAATTATTGCTTCTGATCTTAGTAAGTTTTCATTTTGTATTAGAGGGATGAAGGATATAAGTACTAACTCCAAACCCACTCACATTGAAATTCAATTGTTTGAGCAGTTTACTATAATAACCCCAATTATTATAGTGTTTGCTAATAAAATCCTAGTTGAGTTGAAATGTATTAAAAAGAAGAATATTAATTCTATGTTTAGGGTATGAACCTAATAGCTTTTCTTTAGCTTATCTTTTTATAGTAATTATGCTAAAAGATGTAAGAGGCATAGGAGATTTTGATTTTCAATGGTTAAGTTTAATTCTTAATTTAGCAGCAATGAAAGTATAAATTATACATGTTTTATTCTATCAAAATAATCCTTTTTCAGGCATTTCATCGTTTTTTTTAATTATTTACTTAAATTCATTTTATTGAAAAAAAAGTAACAAGGCTTAATTTAATACTTAAATTTCAATAAAGATTTGCTAATAGATTTCTAAAAACGATAAAATCCCTATAACAGCTCAATAATTTAAATTTAATTACTAGAATTTTAAAGTATAATAAATATTTTAATAATAATAATATATTTAATATATATATAATAAATATTTTAATAATAATAATATATTTAATATATAATATCAATAAGATATTTAATTAAATATAAATCATTTAATAAATATTAAAGAATAAATCTAAAAATAAAAATATATGATATTAAAAATAATGTATAATAAATATTTTAATAATAATAATATATTTAATATATATATAATAAATATTTTAATAATAATAATATATTTAATATATAATATCAATAAGATATTTAATTAAATATAAATCATTTAATAAATATTAAAGAATAAATCTAAAAATAAAAATATATGATATTAAAAATAATGTATAATAAATATTTTAATAATAATAATATATTTAATATACTTTAAATTAACAATATAATGAAATAAGTTTATAAAATTCCTTCTTTCTAAAGATTTAGAAAAGAAAGAAGGAATTTATATGTTATTATTAAGTTTATTAAAGTATTTATTGTATATTAAATATTTAATATATATGATATTTAGGTTAGATAACAATATTTATAGTAAAAACCAATAGTTTTACAGATTTGACTAGCATTTCG